CAAGCTAAACTCAAAAGTTCTCTGAGTAAGAACCTTTGATGATCACTTATTGAATGAATGGATGTAATGACTCAACAAAATCTAGAGAAAGAGTTATCCTTCGGTCAAAATAAATCTGAAGGAATAAAATTCGTTTGATTTAGGAAATACCTATTTGAATTTTTTTTGAGTCCGGTTGCGGGGTCTGAATAAATAGTAGGTATGAATCATAGTTCAAATATTTCTTTTCTTGATCTATTCTATATATTCCGTGCTCCAGATACTAGAATAAATATCCGACGAGGTAGAATCATCTTGATAGAGATAACAGGTCCATTCTATGTATTATCAATAGGATCAATTATAACAAGTCACACACTCATATTCCGGAAATACCGAAACAAATAAATTCCACGGTCGAACTACCAGAATAGAATGGTCTAGAAATACAAGTCTAAAGTAATTTTTTCTTTGATTGAAAGACTAGGACTTCATAGTTCTTATAAACCTAACTCATTGAAATTCCATCCAGTAAAACGGAAGAATTATAAATTTCCAAAATAATAGATAGGAATATCGCAAATAGAGCCATTGCGACCCCCATAAGCGGTGTAGTCCCCCATCCCGGAGCTACTTTACCATATTCCGAATTCAATGGTTTCAATAAATCCCCTACAGTAGTTCGTCTTGGCCCAGATCTAGAACTATCCTCAACGGTTTGTGTAGCCATAAATCCTATTTAACGATTGGTTGAGATCTGTTGACTTTGTATACTATTCCGTTGTAGTTGTAAATAAACGATCTTATCGTAGATCCACTGTGATCTTGAAATTATCTAAAAATGGAAACAGCAACCCTAGTCGCCATCTCCATATCTGGTTTACTTGTAAGCTTTACTGGGTACGCCTTATATACCGCTTTTGGGCAACCCTCTCAACAACTAAGAGATCCATTCGAAGAACACGGGGACTAGTTGAAGTAATGAGCCTCCCAATATGGGAGGTTCATTACTTCAATTAAATTATTTCGAAAGGTTATTTCATTTTTTTAGTCGGAACCTTAGGCGGTTCTCGAAAAAAGATAGCGAAAAAAATTATCCCTAAAGTCGAGACTAAAAGGAATGTATAAACCAATGCTTCCATGGATTCGATCGTGGTTTACAATTATAGCTTCCACACCTATTCATTTGGGATCATTTACCATATCATATAAAGAAAGAAAAAAAGTCAAAGAAAAGATGGTGATTCAAGTCAAGATTTCTCTGATACCCAATGTCAAATAAAAAAAAAATAGAGGCGAAAGATACCACAACAATGTCGTATCAGACTACTTGTCTCCTTGTAGTTGGATCTCCAAGTTTTTGGAATGTTCCAAATTCCACTTGAGCATCCAAATCTGGATCAATACCAGCAAAAACATCTCTGAACAAGGTTCTAGCGCCATGCCAAATGTGTCCGAAAAAGAAGAGCAAAGCAAACGTAGCATGCCCAAAAGTGAACCAACCCCTTGGACTGCTACGAAAAACACCATCGGATTTCAAAGTAGCCCGATCTAATTCAAAAATTTCACCTAATTGGGCACGTCTAGCATATTTTTTCACAGTAGCAGGATCAGAATAACTTACTCCATTAAGTTCGCCACCATAGAACTCAACAGTAACACCTACTTGTTCAACACTATACTTTGATTCTGCCCTTCTAAAAGGAACATCAGCTCTCACAATTCCGTCTTCATCTACCAAAACTACCGGAAATGTTTCAAAAAAAGTAGGCATACGACGTACAAAAAGCTCGCGCCCTTCTTTATCTCTAAAGACGGGGTGTCCTAACCATCCAACAGCAATTCCATCCCCATTGTCCATTGAGCCTGCTCTGAATAATCCCCCCTTTGCCGGATTATTACCAATATAATCATAAAAAGCTAATTTTTCGGGAATTTTAGACCAAGCCTCCGATAAACTAAGATTTTCGGCTAGCCCGGCACTAACTCTTCGATATATTTCTTGCTGAAAGTATCCCTGATCCCACTGATAACGAGTAGGACCAAATAATTCGATTGGGGTAGTTGCTGAACCATACCACATAGTTCCAGCAACAACAAAAGCTGCAAAAAAAACAGCAGCGATACTACTGGAAAGTACAGTTTCAATATTGCCCATACGTAATCCTTTGTATAGACGTTGAGGCGGACGGACACTAAGATGGAATAGGCCTGCTAATATGCCCAATGTACCCGCTGCAATATGATGAGAGGCTATTCCTCCCGGAACAAAAGGATCAAAACCTTCCGCGCCCCACGCTGGATTTACAGATTGTACTTTTCCAGTTAGTCCATAAGGATCGGACACCCATATTCCAGGACCATACAAACCTGTTACATGAAATGCGCCAAAGCCAAAGCAAGCTACCCCTGAGAGAAATAAATGAATTCCAAAGATCTTGGGCAAATCCAAAGAAGGTTTTCCCGTACGTTCATCACAGAATATTTCTAGGTCCCAATATACCCAATGCCAGATAGCTGCCAAGAAGCACAAACCGGAAAACACTATATGTGCCCCTGCCACACCTTCATAACTCCAAATACCCGGATTTGTTATAGTTCCTCCTGAAATACTCCAACCACCCCACGAATTGGTTATTCCTAAACGAGTCATGAAGGGTATAACAAACATACCTTGTCTCCACATTGGATCAAGAACGGGATCAGAGGGATCAAAAACCGCTAATTCGTATAAAGCCATCGAACCAGCCCAACCAGAAACTAGAGCTGTATGCATTATATGAACAGAAAGCAATCGACCGGGATCATTCAATACGACAGTATGAACACGATACCAAGGTAAACCCATGGAAATACCTCTTTATCAAAGAAAAATAGACACTATGTCACTTTATTTTATCACATTGGAAAAGACTATATATACTAACTATGTACCTAACCTTTTCAGTAGATTCCGTATCAGAAAAGATTAATATTTATTCCATTCCATTGAAAATAACGGAACAATTTTGTTCGTAAGAACAAAGAGAAGCAGATCTATTCTATACCCGATAAGTACCAATACGCAATGGGAGGATTGGTCCCATTTTTGGGGAACGAATGGATAGATACTTGTTTATCATTCGAACGATCGATTTCTTCGTTCAAATTTTTTCTTTATTCATTCTGTCTTACTCTATAAACTTTCCAATCTATGTATCAAATAGAATAAAGAGAAAAAAGGGATGAAGACAATAAACCATTGATTGTTACGTTTCCATATTAAAGTGAAGTATAGTACTAAATTTTTTTCTTTAATTTAATGCCCATTGGTGTTCCAAAAGTACCTTTTCGGAGTCCTGGAGAGGAAGATGCGGTTTGGGTTGACGTATAGTGCGACTTGTCAGACATATTGGGTCATATGGGATTTACCCGTTCTCTCCCCTGATCGAGATATCCTCTGTTTCGCCCAAGAGATATTGTATTGAGTGAGGCATCAATCAATCATTCGGAGCGTGAAGTGCAATTAGATCAATTTATTTTATATTGGGGATCAATATTATCAATTTAGAAGAATTTATGGTTTACTTGGACTGATAAAATAAAGTATCCAGGCTCCGTTCAGAAAATACCAAATCGATAACAAATTGTTAATATAATATATGTATGATTACCACTTGTATCATAAATGATTCTTATACCTACTATTACTTTATACCTACTATTACTATAGTAGTGATAGTAGTGATCCCAAATTGCCGACCAACGGAATAGTATGATGAATACATCAAATAGTTTTGGGAAAGCAAGACACGAAATTAACAAAAAAAAAGAAGTCATAACAAAAAAATGGTACTGAGACCATTTGTCCTATATGTGCAAATAGAATTCGGACAGATCTTTTCCCGGGGTAGACCATGAACCTAAAAGAATTGAAAGGGCCCATTCAGGAACAAGACAATGACATCGTGATTTTAATATCGATGAAACAATACATCAATGATAGGTTAGTTTAATAAGTTCAGTAATCTCTTTTTTTTTTAGAGGGAAGGGAGCCTAAACTCATCTCGTTTTTTTTAATAGAAGACCTTTCATTAAGAAAACCTGTTACATAAAAAAAAAAGAAATAAAACTGGAATCGACACATTGATTCTTTTTTTTTTTTTTTTCGCAATTTTTTTTGAACCGTATGTATCCAAAGGTGCACGTACGGTTCCTAAGGGATGCAATTTTGTCCTAATCAACCGACTTTATCGAGAAAGATTACTTTTTTTAGGCCAAGAGGTTGATAGCGAGATCTCGAATCAACTTGTTGGTCTCATGGTATATCTCAGTATAGAAGATGGTACTAAGGATCTTTATTTGTTTATAAACTCTCCCGGCGGATGGGTAATACCAGGAATAGCCATTTATGATACTATGCAATTTGTGTCACCTGATGTGCATACGATATGCATGGGATTAGCCGCGTCAATGGGATCTTTTATTCTGGTCGGAGGAGAAATTACCAAACGTCTAGCATTCCCTCACGCTTGGCGCCAATGAGTTTTTATTTGATTAAAAAAAAAAGAAGACTATGCCTTCGCCACATTGATTATAAAAGAAAATTATAAGTAATAATAGCATGGCACTTCGGGTTCGATATGAACAAACCATTATTGTTTTTTCATAACATGAGATTTTGTATCGAGATAGTAGTATGAAATAAAGATTATTTCCGATTTTATCTTATGTGTCGGGAGTACATTTCAGCGTCACAAACCATTTTTCTTCCACACCAGAAGTCTCTTTCTGATACTTATGCTATGAAAGAAAGAGTATGAAAATGAAAAAAAAAAGATCATTTTTTACTTATTTGATCGTATCAAAAAGAAACTTTGGGATTGCTAAATCACAGACGAGATAAATATATAAAGTAACAGAACCATCATAGTATTCTTTTTTACTTCTATGAAAGGAAGGGTGGTAAATGGATCATTCAACGATCTGGATTAGATGGATTCTATTTCTTTCTTCGATAGAATAGAAGAGAAGAAAAAGTC